GTCATCCAAAGTTATATACAAATCACTACCCCCCTTTTTTGTATTTCCTTAATTTATTTCCTTAATTGAATTTCGTAGGACGAAGTTCCTTAAAAACCTCTGCCTTCTTTAAAATATCCTGAACAGTTTCTGTAGGTTGAGCCCCTTTTTCAAGGAAATATAAAATAGCAGGAACATTTAAATAAGTTTGATTCCTTATCGGATCATAAAAACCTACTTTCTGAAGATCTTTTCCTTCTCTTCGGGATCGAACATCAATTGCAACGATTCGATAGACGGCTCATTGGGATAGATATAGATGAACAACACCCCCCCTAGAAACGTATAGGAAGCTTTCTCCTCGTACGGCTCGAGAAAAATGATTGATTTGTCTCTCTATGGAATTCTATCTAAGAAATGACAACTGGATCCATAAAATGATCAAAGTAATTAAAGATGTAAGTCTTTTTTTCTTCGTTCTTCCTTAAAATGAAAAAGAAATCATTCGTATTCTCATAACTCAAGTTGGATAACTTTCAAATAGTTCAAAGGAAAATCTTTCGACAATTTCATTTATTGAGCGGTCTTTCCTCCTTTTTTGTTTGTCTCGTTTAAAATTGGATTCTTCAGTCTGATCCAGTTATTAAGACAATAAAAAAGGTGTTTCCTTGTTCTGGGATCCTTTATCTTTGTTTTATTTTAAATCATTGGGTTTAAACATTACTTCGGTGCTTTTTAATCCTTTCAAAATGGCAGCAACATACCCTTTTTGCGATTTCTATGAAAAAATCCTACAAGATGGTGGATTCCCTCGTGAAACACTTTGGATCGAAAAAGTTTGATCAATTCCAATAAATTTTGTAATTTGAAACTTGCTCGAATTGGATTCTTTCGATTTCCATACCTAAGATATATTTACGAAGTTGTTTCAATTTTTTTTATTGATTGGCATTAACCCTAGACCCTTGCCCCGAGAAAGAAATTAATACTTTCTACTCGAGCTCCATCATGGACTATTTACATTCCAAGACAACAAAAAACGAGGGGTTCTAGTGAAACAGAACCAATGATGTCGAGCTAAGAGCACCTTCATTCCTACAAAAAATGGTGGATGTACAAATCCACAACGGATCGTGTCCTTCAAGTCGCACGTTGCTTTCTACCACATCGTTTCAAACGAAGTTTTACCATCACATTCCTCTAAAAACCGGTATGGAATTGATTCAATTATGGAATCATGAATAGTCATTGGTTGGGATGATGTATATCCGCCATAATGTATAGTATTCTCTATATCTATAGTCTAGTCATTGATTGGGATGACGCTTAGCCATACTCTATAGTCTATAGATATAACTAATACTATAAATAGAGGTGGAGTAAGCTGTTTCTCAAAAACTTTTAGGTAATAATATAGAGATGGAGAAAGATTTCGACGAAGAAATCTTAGTAAAAACTCATTCCTAATATTTATAAGTATCACTTTATATTTTTCACTAGGTATAACTGTTACTTTATATTTATAGAACCCTATTATTACGTCGAAATATTTTACTTCATCTTCATCGAACATACGATTCCTAGTTAGTTGAGGAAGTTAACTTTGATAGAACATTATTATTATATAACATTATTATTAATTTGTCTACCATTATTAACATTATAATATTTATTAATAAATACATATATAAATAATTAAATAATAATTAATAATCAATAAGAAATCAATAAGACGAATAAACGAATTCTTTTTGATTCTGCATCTTCACGTGACTTAATAGGAGAGAAAGATTCAGCTTCTAAGGAATGATTAAAACTATTTATCTTTCGAAATTTATTCGAAATTTCGAAAGTTCCCCTTTCGACATCATTATTCCAAGAAAATTTGATAGTTAAAAATAACTTTTAATCAGCTTAGGAAAAAAGATAAGTCTTTTTTTCATCTGATTGAGAAAATCCAAAGAATGGGGAGGGTTTCGTATCTATCAATTCAATCAAATACACTGAGCAATTGTCACCGTTTAGAGATATTGAAATGAACGCCTTCCCATTACTGATTAACTCCTATCTACCCCATTCTATGGGACTGATGCAGCATAAATCAAAAGAAGGGGGTGTCCTAGTCTTTTTTATTTTTACGAAATGCAAGCTGTCTAGGCACAAAGCCAAACAAGTCCAGATTAAGTCCAGTTTTTGCTCCTTTTTTCTATTTTAGCCTACCTCATTGATTAAGAATTAAGAGACTTAGTGAATTTAATTATTACCAAAAACCTCCTCTTGGCGAAAAGTCAAGAAATCGACAAAAATGAAAATGGAATCTAATTAGGCTAATTTAGGGGGTAGAGAATACGCGATAGGGAATATGGATTCTTTCGCATCTCGATTCAGTTTTTGAAAAAAAAAAACGATTCATCGAAGAAAAAAATAAGAAACAACAATCACATTCCAGCTAACATTTCAATTTTAAACAGAACCAGAACATTGTTAAAAAAGCAATCTATATTGTCAGAGAATATATATG